AAGTAGCCGGCAAATCAAAATTGGAACTAGCGCAATTCGCAGAGTTAGAAGCCTTTGCACAATTTGCTTCTGATCTCGATAAAGCTACTCAGAATCAATTGGCAAGAGGTCAACGATTACGCGAGTTGCTTAAACAATCCCAATCAGACCCTCTCGCGGTGGAAGAACAGATAGCTACTATTTATACTGGAGCGAATGGATATCTTGATCCGCTAGAAATTGGACAGGTAAAGAAATTTCTCGCTCAGTTACGTAACTACTTAAAAAAGAATAAACCTCAATTTCAAGAAATTATATCTTCTACCAAGACATTCACCGAGGAAGCGGAATCCCTTTTGAAGGAAACTATTCTGGAACAGATCGAACTGTTTTTACTTCAGGAACAAACATAAATTTCTCACTTTTTTTTCTATTCTTAGTATATTCTATTCTTAGTACAAGAGTAATCATTGAGAAATAGTTCTGATTCGAATGATTCAAAAAAGGTTTCTTGGTATAGCCATTTTAAAAATAGATGTAAATAAATTGCGTCCAATAGGATTTGAACCTATACCAAAGGTTTAGAAGACCTCTGTCCTATCCATTAGACAATGGACGCTTTTCATTCCTACTTTCTTCTTTCGTATTCTTACTTTCTTTTGTTCGGATAAAAAAGATGACACGGAAAATATTTTAGGGAATAAAAAAAAGGATGCATATCTAAATTGATGGTGCATGTATGTATAATACATAATAAAGAATATGGAGCGGGTAGCGGGAATCGAACCCGCATCGTTAGCTTGGAAGGCTAGGGGTTATAGTCGACGTTGATTGATCATTTTTAACGTCTCTAATTCAAAACCGAACATGAAATTTTGATTTCATTCGGCTCCTTTATGGAAGATTGATGTATTCCTAGAGAAAAAATTAGATCCATAACATCTATGTCAGCCTTTCTGTCTGAATGTATCCAAAACTACTCGCTTGCTAGATGATCCCTCTAGAGGAGAGGGATTATACCAAATCCGTCTAGTCTAGTTACTTCGTTCCCTATTTCCACTCGCAGGATCCTGAGGAAAAGAATTTGGTTTCCACCGAGCTGAAACAATATGCTGATGGTTCTAGTAAACCAAAACCACCCTTTTCTAGCTTGTTTGGCTTCAATTTCCCTTTTACAACACCAAAATTGAAGATCTAGTTACGATTGGAAATAAACTTTTGTATCTTCATCCATAGATCCTTTATTCATACTCATTCAATTGGAAGACTTGATCCAATTCAAAAAATTATGTTTCACGACTCCATATACATAATCCAATTTTCTTATTCAATTTCAAAAATGGAATTTTAAATTGGACTTTGGGTACAAATCGTGAGAATGTATGTTCTTCCTCAAATATGCTATTGAGAGGTAAAGGATTAAACCTTTTTAAGAAATAAAGTTTTTGATCGGAGTATGAAAAAAACTGAGAGACCCCTTAACTATTTAAGTTGTTAATAGAACGAATCACACTTTTACCACTAAACTATACCCGCTACATATACATTATTGTATATGAATGGACTATTTGTCGAACAAAGGAGTGAGACGCAATCAAGATAGCATCAAAATTATAGTGTTGACACATATTTAGTCCCGCCAGCCAGGGACTTAAAAGGCGAAGAGCACAAAGCTTTTCTAAATAACATACATAAATTTAAATAACAAAGTTATACTTATACTTTTCCTTTGCTGGATTGCTGGCATTCTCGGCCTGAGGGGGTCATTGAAGCTGGACAAAAAAAGATTAATTCCACATACATGATTCTTTTTTTTCAACTTCTCTTTCAACTGCCAGATTTTTAAAATTATGAATTGGGGTCAATTGGATCTCAACTGTTCAAATAAAGCTTGTTTCTTGAACAAGTAAACGAAGTTATATAAGTGGAAATATGTTTCTATTCTGTTTTTTATTTAGAAATAGAATAAATTCTATGTAAATTCTACGTTTATTTTTTATTTTTTATATTATTTATATATTTTTTTATATTAATATTATTTATATATTTATAATATTATATTATAATTATATTATAAAATATTATATATTTATATATATGTATTGTATTTTAGTATTTTTTTTTTTTAGTTTAGTTTTTCCAGTAAGGTAAGTAATAAATTAAATTGAGAAAAGAAAAATCAATAAAAAAAAAAAAAAAATAAATAAAATGATACTTCTATCATTATCATAGGAATGAATGGGAATAGAAATTTTCCCTGTTGTTGCTGCTTCGCTTCAATACCAAGTATTTTTGATTGATATCAAATCATAATTAAATCGTTTGATCTAGCAATGATTCATTAAGACAAAAAAAGAGGTACTGGCCCGGCCAGTACTTAACTAGGACCAGGCCGGGGGAATAAACCTTTCGTACAAAATCAAAGAAGTACGGTATTCTTTCTATTGGAGATACCTGTTTCGAATCATTATCCAAATGGAATTCCTGATTAAAATCGTTCTTGACTTACTCTTAACTTACTTAAATGACTTAAATGAAAAATCTTAACTTAATTACAATTACTAACTTAATTACAATTACTTAAATTAACTTACTTAATCTTAATATAATCTTAATATATTTATTTAATTAAAATTAAGTTAATTATTAATTAATAATTACTTGAAAATATAATATAATTAATAATTACTTGAAAGTTACTTAATAATTTAATATTAATATATATTTGAATTTTATATTATAATTTATATTATAATAAATATCAATATATAATACATAATAATTTAAACAAATACATAATAATTTAAACAATATTTAATATCTAATAAATAAAATCTTTAATTTATTTTTTCTTTCCTTTAACTTTTTTCTTGACTTTAATTTCAATTTCTTTAAATTGAAGTTAGAACTCATTTATTTTTATTCCTTAAATTTTAATTATATTCCTTAAATTTTAATTATAATTAAAATTACTAATTATTACTGATTCTAATTATTAACTTTTCATTTTTTTTTTGAATCCTATTCTATAATATTAATATAATTAGAATATAATGTTTAATATTTATAATAATAATGTTATAATTATAATGTTTAATATCTTCCTTAATAGAAAAATGAATAGAAAAAATATTATATTAATGTCTAATGTCTTTCTTAAACTTAAAATATTAATTAATATCTTCCATTTTTTTTCTATTTTCTTTTTTATTTTCTTTTCTTTTTTTTTGTCTTTCTCTTTATTTTTTTACTTTATTTAAATTGGGAGAGATGGCTGAGTGGACTAAAGCGGCGGATTGCTAATCCGTTGTACGAGTTATTCGTACCGAGGGTTCGAATCCCTCTCTCTCCGCTCGCTCTGATTACTTGATACTTTCGATTTCGAAGGAGTTTCGATTCTTTGATTTTCTCATAGGTAAAGTAAATATATGGAATAGATAAAATAATAATAAAAAAATGAGAAAAAACAAAGAAAAACTAAAAGAAAACCAAAAATATCTTTTTTTATTCCTCACGTCCAGGATTACGTCCTGGATCATTAGATAAGAATCCGAAGATGAAGAGAGAAACAAAGAATATCACTACTGTGTAAACAAAGAGTTTCAGAGTAAGCATTACACAATCTCCAAGATAAGATCATTTTCGAAAAAGGGAATAGATTACCTATTTTTTCTTTTCACCACATATACTATTTTGTTTGATTTGACATGACCCCCCCCCCCAAAAAAAAAATGAAGTTTTTTGAAAAGAAAAAGAAAGTAATTTTTACGAATTTCTTTGTAATAAGATTTTTATTCCTTCCTTACAAAAAATTTCTTGTCATATCGACAATTAGGTATTGTAGGGGACCTAGACCTAATAAACTCCTTGCTCACTGAAAGGTCAGAACGAGTAAATAAGCTGATCAAAATTAATCTCCGCGGTTATTCAATATACAAGAATTTCCATTTTTGAATCGAGGGTTTATAATTATAATGTAAGACTTAGCCGATCTTATCCATTTTTAGAATTTTTTTATCGAATAAATCATGAATGGATTTGGCAAAGTATTAAGGATTTCATCGAAAACTTGCAGCAGCTTGCCAAACAAAGGCTAAGAGAAAAAAGAGGACAGGTATGACAGGCATAACATCTACGATTGGATTGAAAACAGCATAAGCTTCAGGCAATTTGGCAAAGAAAAAACTATTCGAATAAAGAACAGAATTAAGACAGATACAGATTAAGCTAAAGATATTAAGCATAACAAACATTTCGTTCTTGTAGATTAGATAATTTAATTTTGATTGAGTTATTTTTATAAGGGAAAAATGAAAAAGGCAAGTCAAAATTCTTTTTTTTTGAACTCTCCCAAATCAAAAATTCTTCCTTCCATTCTCAAACGAGAATATAAGGAATTCTACTTTCATACATTATCTTAATTGAATTCTATGTAATGATCAATGAATTTTTTTGATTCTATATCTAATCTACATGTGTTGAATCCTAGCAACAAACAAAATATCCCATATGTATTTATTATGTATTATGTATTTTTTTTTGGGGGGGGGGATTGACGAATAACTAATACTAATAGTAGTCTTGACTAGTGCCAACCGGTAAAAATGGGGCGTGGCCAAGCGGTAAGGCAGCGGGTTTTGGTCCCGTTACTCGGAGGTTCGAATCCTTCCGTCCCAGATCGTTTCCATCAGAAACGAAAGATGGGATCGCATTGTATCCCACATAAAACAGAAAAATCTTAAAGAGAACAACCTTTTGTTCTGAATTCTAAGAATCCATTCTAAGAATTCATTCTAAGAATTCATTTGATTTCTCACAAGCATAATCAAGTGTCAAATACGGGTGGAAGTCTTTTTTTTTGAATTCAAAAAAAAAAATTGGGTCTATCATTCACATTCAGAATATGCTCGTACTATGTCATATTCGTTTTGAAGTTAGTTAGGGAAACCTTATGTCCCATATTCATGAAATATGAATTCCCACATGATGCATTCTGAATTGAAGCGTGAAACAAAGGCATCTCTATTCCCTTCCACACAAAGCCTAAAGTCAAAAATGGGGTATCCCAATTTCACATTCTATGTGGAGACTAAAGAGTCGGGAGTTTGTGGTACTAATTTCATCACTTTCATCACCGGTCTTACTTAAAACTTCTAAAGTTGTGGCGTGGGAGAAAAATAGGAGAAACGAATTGTCTGGATCCCATTTTTTTCTATCTTATATCTTAGATGTCTCAAATGAAAATAATTGTAAATCAATGTAATGTAGCGATTGGGGGGAAATTCGTATATTCCATATACTTGAACTTGACTTTATGGAATTGATGGAAAAATTGTTGAACCTGACAAAATCTATATAAAATAAACAAGGCCTATGCTATGCCTATATTATATGTATGATATATATTGTGTATTGTTATTATTGTTATTATATTGTTGTATTTCAATAAGAATGGCCTTTCGGTTAAGTGAAAAGGATCTGTGGAAGGGATCTCTGATTCTTTAAATATCCATGATTACCCCCAGTAACAATTGTTCGTTGGATATGATGGATGATACGAAAAGATCAGACTCCTATGATTCTTGATTCAGATTTGGTCTTTCAGATGAAAGAAAGAATAACGATCTTAATCTTGCCTTACACGAGACCTCCTCTATTCCATACTCATGAAAACAGATAAACTAGATTATCAATTTACCTCTTTGTTTTAAATAAAACCAATTGATAATTCAATTGAACATGGTCAAATTTGTGTCTCCTTAGGGAATGAAATATCTGCTAAAAATTTTTAGCGACTCATTGTGATTGCGTCGACTTGGTGATTGAATTAGAGATCCAGTTTAGTCATGACTAGAAAACATACTTCCAGTCATGATCTTGAAGTCGGAGATTTTTTAAAACATTTTTTTATGAACTCTTGGTTGGTACTCGAAGAAGTATGATAAATCAATATTATCTAGAAACTTACGACCTTTTGGGGTCATTGGAATAGTTTATTTGACTAATAATTGATTTTGTTCCGGGATTGGAAATATATTAAATTAAAGGATTTGAGGTTTATAGTTTTTTGTTCTAGAAAAATGGATCCTTCATGATTGATCGTCCCGAACAATCTGTTGGAGATGTAAATAAGTCTTAAGCAAACGTCTTTTTTAGAAATATGTTTCATTCATATGATAGAATATCGAGTTAAAGAAATTGGATCCTTGCTGAGCTTTCTCCGGATAAATACAATACTTATCTATCCATAGGGAGAAAGTATCTATCCATAGGTAGAAAGTATGGACTATTATATACTGCCCGTTGAGCCAATGACTATTCATGATTACATATTAAATCAATTCCATTGCGGTTTGAAATTAAATGGAATTCTAAATTAGAGGAATGTTATGGTAAAACTTCGTTTGAAACGATGTGGTAGAAAGCAACGTGCGACTTGAAGGACATGATCGGCTGTGGATTTTTACATCCACCATTTTCTATAGGAATGAAGATGCTCTTGGCTCGACATAGTTTGTTCTGTTCCATTAGGAACCTAAGACAAATTAGGTTGATAGTACATGATGGAGCTCGAGCAGAAAGGATTGATTCATTTATCAAGGGGAAGAATCTAGGGTTAGTGCCAATCAATCAATAAGTTAGACCAACTTTGTAAGTATATCCTCAATATATAAAATAAATCGAAAGGTTCAAATTCGAAACAAGTTTGAAAAAAAAGTCATTTTTTTTTCGGAATCGATAAAACTATTTCGATCAAAAAAGTGTATCACAGGGGAATCAATTCTTCGTATTCTATTTCTATAATCTATAAGTATTCCATTTCTATAGAAAGAAATAACAAAAAACAAAAGGTATGTTGCTGCCCTTTTGAAAGGAGTAAGATCACCGAAGTAATGTCTAAACCCAATGATTTCACAAAGCAAAGATAAAGGATTCCGGAACAAGGAAACACTATTTTCAATTGTCTCAAAAATTGGATCAGAATGAAGAATAAAAATAGATTCGAGATGAGACAAACAAAAGAGGTGGGAGACGGCTCAATAAATGTCTAAGGATTTCCCTTCGAATTCTGTCAGAATTACCCAACTTGAGTTATGAGTACGAATGAAATTTCTTTTTTTTGTAAGGAAGAACAAAAAAAATGACTCAAATCATAGTCTAATTCATTATTTTGTGTTTACTATTTGACATTATATACAGAAAGATATACAGAAATTAAAATCATTTTTTTTTTCTCGAGCTCGAGCCGTATGAGGAGAAAACCTCCTATACGTTTCTGGGGGGGGATTGTTTATGTACATCTATCCCAATGAGCCATCTATCGAATCGTTGCAATTGATGTTCGATCCCGAAGAGAAGGAAGAGATCTTCGAAAAGTGGGTTTTTATGATCCGATAAAGAATCAAACTTATTCAAACGTTCCTGCTATTCTATATTTCCTTGAAAAGGGCGCTCAACCAACAGGAACTGTTTATGACATTTTAAGGAAGGCAGAATTATTTAAAGAAAGAACTTCGAGTTAATTAAAAGAAAAAACAACAAAAAAAATTTATAAAAATAAAGGGGAATATAATATCTATATCTATCTTTGTGTAATTATTTACCTACAATTTTTGACCTAAAATTTGCCTTTTTCTTGCTCTATTCATACTTAAATTTACTTTTTTCTTGTTATAGGAATCTACCAACAAACAAGGGATTAATCTTGCTTATTGTACCTCTATTGATTGAATAAACCCGAGATTTATTATTTATCTCTTCCTTATTTTTTGCATCAAAATTGTTTATTTATGTTGTGCCAATCCAACACAAATCCTTATTTGATTTACTTAATTTGTTATTTGTTTTCTCAACATTGCATTCATATTGACAATGGTGTATCGAACAAATATAATTGATCGTAGATAAAAAAATCTCTTTACCATATTGGGTTTTCATTTCACTTCAGTTGAATGATGGGTTTGCATTGCCGGGTTTACTGTCATATAAGATGTATTTTTTTAATTTAACTTAACTAAAATAAAAAAAATTGATAAAAAAAGGTTGGTCTGTCACAATTTTGGCATCTCTATCTCTATTAGTAATAGTAATCTGGTGTTTTTTAATACGATCTGTACATTTTTTATTTATTTTGGTCTTTATAATTGATAATTGATCATAAGATCTTTCTTTTCGATTGTTAGCTCAATGTTTTGATGGGGTCGTGCAGTGCAATTCAATTGATTTTAAATTTCGATCGTATCTACATATCCTATTTATTTTATTCGGGTTGCTAACTCAACGGTAGAGTACTCGGCTTTTAAGTGCGACTATGATCTTTTACACATTTGGATGAAGCAACAAATTCGTCCAGACTATTGGTAGAGTCTATAAGACCACGACTGATCCTCAAAGGTAATGAATGGAAAAAGCAGCATGTCGTAATAAAATAAATTTATTATTTTATTAATTATTAATATTAAAAAAATTACAAATTAAAATAAAAGTGGAACTTTGAGTTTATCCTTACCGGATCATTCCAAAATTTGTTTTGGAAGGGAAGGGGACAAAACAAATTCACAGTTGGGTCTAGTGAATAAATGGATAGAGCCCTATGGCTCCAATTCTGGTAAAACAAAAAGCAACGAGCTTATGTTCTTAATTTGAATTGAATGATTACCCGATCTAATTAGACGTTAAAAATAGATTAGTGCCTGATACGGGAAAGGGTGGGTTCTCCTGTGAGTGGACCATTGATTCTTTTTCTTTTTTTTTAATGAATCCTAACTATTCTTTATTATGGATTAGAGACGGATGTGTAGAAGAAACAGTATACTGATAAAGAGAATTAATTCCAAAGTCAAAAGAGCGATCGGGTTGCAAAAATAAAGGGTTTTTATCCTCTTGGAATTATAACGAAGATAAACCAATTCGATAGAAAAAGATAGTAAAAAGATCTGTTGATTGGACTACCTGTTTCCTTTCCGGGGTATATATTTTTTATTACTATTCTATATACATAATAGAATACATAATACCCTGTTTTGACCATATTGCACTATGTATCATTTGATAACCCAAGAAATGCTTCCTACCTCTGCTTCAAGTGGAAATGTAAATGGAAGAATTACAAGGATATTTAGAAAAAGATGGATCTCGGCAACAACACTTTCTATATCCACTTCTCTTTCAGGAGTATATTTACGTATTTGCTTATGATCACGGTTTAAATAGTTCGATTTTTTATGAACCCGTGAAATTTGGGGGTTATGACAATAAATCTAGTTCAGTACTTGTGAAACGTTTAATTATTCGAATGTACCAACAAAATTATTTGATTTATTCGGTTAATGATTCTTACCAAAATCGATTCGTTGGGCACAACAATTTTTTTTATTCCCATTTTTTTTCTCAGATGATATCAGAAGGTTTTGCAGTCATTGTGGAAATTCCATTCTCGCTGCAATTAGTATCTTCCCTTGAAGAAAAAGAAATACCAAAATCTCACAATTTACAATCTATTCATTCAATATTTCCTTTTTTAGAGGATAAATTATCGCATTTAAATTATCTGTCAGATATACTAATACCCCATCCCATCCATATGGAAATCTTGGTCCAAATCCTTCAATCCTGGATCCAGGATGTTCCCTCTTTGCATTTATTGCGGTTCTTTCTCCATGAATATTATAATTGGAATAGTCTCATTACTCCGAAGAAATCTATTTACGTTTTTTCAAAAGAAAATAAAAGACTATTTTGGTTCTTATATAATTCTTATGTATCTGAATGCGAATTTGTATTAGTTTTTATTCGTAAACAATCTTCTTATTTACGATTAACATCTTCTGGAGTCTTTCTTGAGCGAACACATTTTTATGGAAAAATAGAACATCCTGTAGTGTGCCGAAATTTTTTTCAGAAGACTCTATGGGTCTTCAAGGATCCTTTCATGCATTATGTTCGATATCAAGGAAAAGCGATTCTGGGTTCAAGGGGGACTCATTTTCTGATGAAGAAATGGAAATGCCACCTTGTAAAT